TCAATTCCATACAATATATGGAATTAATATATACATATATGATATGAAGAGAATACTGTAGATTGATCTATAGAAACTTAAGCCTTTATCTTTATTCTAGATTACAACTTTATAGACTAAGTTTATAGACTAAGAGATAGATAGTATGGTAGAAAGATGCATCTTTCTACCATACTATCTATCTCTTAGAAAACTGCCGATTATAGTGCGCTCATTTCATTTAAGTTACGACGTGAAATTGGAATCCTTTTCATTTGACTTCGTTAATTTTTGATAAGAACTCAGAAGGAAGGTTTCATTCAATTGAATTTTCAAATTCAATTGAATTAATCATTTTGACTGACTGTTTTTACGTAAATGATAAGCAGAAAGGCCGTAGGAACTAGAATGAATAGTGCAGTAGCAATAAATGCAAGAATATTTACTTCCATAATCTCATCGGTTTTTTACTTCGCAATAACTCGGGATTTAATCCCCTAGAGATGATAAATCTTTCGGCTGTAAATTCAATGAATGAATTACCTCTCGACGATCTTGAATCGGATCAATATCATGAATAACAATATCTGATCTATCAAATCAACCCGTCGTCAAGACTTGAATAGTATAACATAGGAGGTTCTTTTATCCATACCGAATCCAAATTAGGATTCCTGACTCAATCAATCCAAAATTCCTTTATTTATCATCCGTTTCCTTGTTTTTTTCTATAACCTACCTTGAGTCTTCCTTGGACAATCATCTGATGAAGAATAATCAGATTGCCTTTCCACTTCGATTAATTACACAGTTCCAAATCTAAACAAAAAATAAAAGCGAAATGTAAAAAATAGGAAAGAAAAAAAGAAATAAAGACTCCTTTTTGCTTTGGGAATGAAAGTATGCCCCTCGACACCCTTTACTAGTTCATAGTAAAGGGAAAAATGAATTGATGTATTTATTTGATTTTGATCCGTCGGGACTGGCGGGGCTCGAACCCGCAGCTTCCGCCTTGACAGGGCGGTGCTCTAACCGATTGAACTACAATCCCGGGGAAAGGAAATAGGGGATCGAGCAGAAAATTTGATTCTTTTTTATCTTCGTATGGGGTATTTCTGAAGGACAGGGGGATTTATACAATCTCATGGTAGATTGGCGGATTATTGGGCCGAGCTGGATTTGAACCAGCGTAGACATATTGCCAACGAATTTACAGTCCGTCCCCATTAACCGCTCGGGCATCGACCCAGGAAGAATTCATTTTAGGCTTATTGGTAATCCATGATTAACTTCCTTTCGTAGTACCCTACCCCCAGGGGAATTCGAATCCCCGCTGCCTCCTTGAAAGAGAGATGTCCTAAACCACTAGACGATGGGGGCCAACTTGACCAACCGCCCTCATACCTCATACTATGATCATAGTATGATCAGTTTTTTGAAATTGTCAATATAATGACAATGGAATGATCAGATCCGAGGGATCTTTTCGTTTTTCATAATTGTATAGAATTTTCCGATTCGTCATTCAATTCATATTCATGAATCGTTCATTAGAATCAACATTCTCTATATAAATCTAATCTAGTAAGCGGGATCAAAATCAAAAAGTTATCAAAAATTTTCTTTAAGACTTTAGTTCAAGGGGACAAGTAGAATCTCTTCATGACATGATTCGATAAAATATCTTGAAATTGATTTTATGTCAAATTGGTAAGTGTACGTGTATGTTATGTATCAATCAAGTGAATTTTGTTTTCATTAAGGATCATCTCAATAAAAGAAATTAGGGCTAGTCTTGAAACAATTCATTTGACCCTAGACTTTCTAGGAAAATCCATTTGATTATTCAAAAATCAGCCACCAGCCACTATGAGTATATTGTATATACTTATATGTATATAATATATGTGCATATAGAGATTTTATCTACATAGTGACTCGTCGGGGAATTAAATAAAATAAGCCCTTTTAACTCAGTGGTAGAGTAACGCCATGGTAAGGCGTAAGTCATCGGTTCAAATCCGATAAGGGGCTTTTTTTTCATCCATTTTTTTTCATAAAAGTCCAGTCATAGTATTCAGAAAATAGAGATCTTTTTTTTCTTTGGAATACAAAGGGAACTAACCAGATACTACGTTATCATTATACTGAGTTAGAATATAGCAGTTCTAGTTAGAAAATGGAACATTTGTTCGGAAAATTTTCATTATTATGAATAAAAATAAGCCGCCTCTTGTATCGCCAAAGATCCCTATATTGCCATTATACCAAGCAAATCCATTGAAAAGATTCGAAATCAACAAAACAAAAGAAAAGGTAAAAAGAAAAAGTAAGTGGACCTGACCCATTTAATTATAACTATATCCGCTATTCTGATATTAAAATTTGATAGAGATGAAATTTGAATTCGAACAGTTGACTCACCTCCTTTTTGTTTTATTTCATTTTTTTGGACTTGGAAAGAATTTGTCGATATTTCCGATTCAATCTTCTTGTTCCTAGATTTTCTAGGGAATAACAA